CTTCTAGAGGAGGGGATTATACCAAATCTGCCTAATCTAGTTACTTCGTTCCATATTTCCATTCGAGGGATCCTGAGGAAAAGAATTTGGTTTCCACCGAGCTAAAACAATAAATATGCTGACGGTTCTAGTAAACCAAAACCGTCGTTTTCTAGCTATTTGGCTTCAATCTTCCCTTTACAACACAAAAATGGAAGATCTAGTTACGATTGGAAATACACTTTTGTTTTGTATCTTCATCCATAGATCCTTTACTCATACTCATTCAATTGGAAGATTTGATCCAATTGAAATAAAAAAAATTATGCTTCGCGATTCCATAATCCCATTTTGTATTCAATTTGGAATTGACCCTTGGATATAAATCGTGAGAATGTATAGTCTTCCTCAAATATGCTATTGAGGGAAAAAGGATTAAACCTTTTAAATTTAAGAAATAAAGTTTTTTTTTGATCTTGATCGGAATATGAAAAAACCGAAAGATCCCTTAACTATTTAAGTTATTAATCGAACGAATCGCACTTTTACCACTAAACTATACCCGCTACATATCTCCATTATTATATATGAATGAACCTTTTGTCGAACAAAGGAATGAGCAAAGGAATGAGATACAATTAAGATAGCATCAGACTCATGACAATTCTAGTGTTGGCACTTCGTCCCGCTGGAGGTACTTGAAAAAAATAGGCGAAGAATAGAAAGCAGCTTATTTAAATAAAACTTGACTTGATCATACTTGATCCTAATTCATAATATAATTTATATTATTTAATTATATATATATAATTAATATTAATTAATTAAATATAATTAATATAATTAAATTAAATAAAAATAAAATGAAAAGTCATCCTTTTCATTTGCTGGAAGTCATTACTGAACTGACATTCCGAATCCAGGGATTTATTAAAGCTGGACCATAACATAAAAATAATGAATTCCGCATTTCTTTTTTCGTTTTCAACTTCCCCTTCAACTGCCAGATCCTATGAATTTGAATTCGGATCAATCGGATCAATTGGATTTCAAATGTTCAAATAAAATAAAGCTTGTCCCTTGAACAAGTAAATGAGTTATGTTATATATGTTATAACATATGTGTGTTTCATTTTTAATATTGTTTAATATTAATTGTTATATGTATGTGTTCTTTTCCGGTTAGTAATTAAGTAAATTGAGAAAAAAATACTTATATTTATATACTTAATACTTAATAAGAATGTGAAAAATATTCTTTCATATTCTATAGTATTAATAGTATTCTTATTATTAGTATAGTATTAATAATACTAACTACTAAGAAATGGCACTTCTATCATAGGACTGGGGATAGACATTTTCTTTGTTGCTTCAATAACAACAAAGAATTTTTTATTTGATATCAAATCATACATAATTAAATTGTTTGATCTATGAAATGATTTATCAGAACAAAAAAAGAAATAATGTAATGGCCCGGCCAGTACTTAACCAGGCCGGGGGAATGAGCCTTTCTTACAAAATCAAAGAAATGAAGTAAGGGATTCTGTCTATATCTATTCTATTGGGGATAAGATCTCTGTTTCGAATCATTATCTAAATTGAATTACTGATCAAATTCGTAGATATCTTATCCATTTTAATATATAATTATATAATTTAAAATTTGTTTTTAATATATTATTTCTATTATTTTTATATTATTATCGTTACTTTATCCTATCTTATAATAAATTATTACTAATAAATAATTAAAAAAAGAAAACGAGGTTTTTTTTGTTTCAATCTTTTTACTTCACATCACATAAAAAAAAATTTCAATTTTGAATTGGGAGAGATGGCTGAGTGGACTAAAGCGGCAGATTGCTAATCCGTTGTACGAGTTATTTGTACCGAGGGTTCGAATCCCTCTCTCTCCGTTCCCTCTGATCACTTCAGACTTTCAAATTTTAAAAAATGGGATCCTTTTATTTTTTCATCATAGGGAAATGTTAAATGTATGGAATATATAAAAAAAAATAAAGAAAACTCAACATTTTTTATTCCTCACGTCCAGGATTACGGCCCGGATCGTTAGATAAGAATCCGAAGATGAAGAGAGAAACAAAAAATATCACTACTGTGTAAACGAAGAGTTTGAGAGTAAGCATTACACAATCTCCAAGATTATTTTTTTTAGAAAAAGGAAATAGATTGCCTATTTTTTATCACATACGTTATTTTGGCATAACACCCCAAAAATGAAGTCTTTTCTTGAATCTTGAAAAAAAAGTAATTTTTAACAAATTTCTTTCTACTTTGTAATAAGATAATAAGGTAATAAGAAAAGAAAGGTTCTGATTCCTTCATTACCAAAAATGTTTGGCCATATCCGTTATTGGGTATTGTGGGTTCTTAGAAAGTCCTTGTTTACTGGAATGTCAGAACGAGGAAATAAATTGATCCAAATTTATCACCGCGGTCATTCAATTCAATATACAAGAATTTCTATTTTTGAATCGAGGGTTCATAATGTAAAACTTATCTGATCTTATCCATTTTTATTTTCTAATTTTTTTTTCGAATAAATCATGAATTTTGCAGAGTATTCAAAATTTTATCGAAAACTTACAGCAGCTTGCCAAACAAAAGCTAATAGAAGAAATAGTACAGGTATGACAGGCATAACATCTACGATTGGATTGAAAAAGGCATAAGCCTCGGGCAATTTAGCGAAGAAAAAACTACTCGAATAAAGGGTGGAATTAAGACAGATACAGATTAAACTAAAGATATTAAGCATAACAAACATTTCATTCTTGTAGATTAGAAAATTTGATTTTGGTTGAGTTCTTTTTATGAAGGAAAAATGAAAAGGCGGGTCAAAAAATCCTTCTTTTTCTTCGAACTCTCCCAAATCAAAAATCTTTCCTTTCATTCTCAAATGAGAATACAAGGAATTATAGTTTCGTACAATATCTTAATTGAATTTTATGTAATGATCAATAATTTGATCAAGAATTTTTTGTGATTCTATATTTACATGTGTTGAATCCTAGCAACAATGTATTTCATATGTATTTGGGCTGGGATTGACGAATGACCAATACCAATATTAGTCTTTATTAGTGTCGAATAGAAATCTAAATGGGGCGTGGCCAAGCGGTAAGGCAACGGGTTTTGGTCCCGCTATTCGGAGGTTCGAATCCTTCCGTCCCAGATCGTCTCCATCAGAAACGAAAGATTCTTCTCTTTAACAATTTTCTGTTTAATCTTGCTTGGATATTGGATATATATAATGTGTGACCCAACCCCTTCTTTGTTCTGAATTCAATGTACGGGTAGAAATAAAGATATTTCTTTGAATTCTTAATTAAAAAAAGAATTGGGGGTGGATCATTCCCATTCAGAGTATGCTCATACTCATATTCATATTGAAGTTAGTTACTTAGGGAAACCTTGTGTTCCATACCCGTGAAATGGGAATTCGCACATGGTGCATTCTGAATTGAAATAGAAAAAAAAAAGGTCTTTTTTCTATTCCATTCCCCAAGGAAAGCCTAAAGAAAATAAATGGTGTATCCCACACTTTATGTAGAGACTAAAGATTACGTAGTTTTTTGTATTAATTGCATTTCATCGTTCGTCTTAAAACTTCTAAGGAAAAAATACAAAAAAAGAAATTGATCTGGATCCCATTTTATTTTTTTGTATTTTAGCTTATTCAATTGAATAATTGGAAATCAATATAATGTAATGATTGGATGGATGAAAATTTATATATTCCATTTTTATGGAATTGGAGGAAAGATTCTTGAATCTGAAGTAAAACAAAATTGGTCTGTATGCTGTATAATAGATATTATGTATTATTATTGTATTGTTCTATTTCAGTAACAGCGGCCCCTTCCCTTGGTTAAGTCAAAAGGATCTGTGATCCTTTAAATATCATTGAAAATCTATTCTATTATTCTATTAAGTCTATTAAGTAAAGGCCTTTCTTTTTTAATTACTTTTTCATTTATGTGTTCGAAAAAAAAAGGGATGATCCTTTTTATGATTCATCATCCCGAACAATCTGTTGAAGATGTAAATAAGACTTAAGTAAACGCGTTTATTCGTCTTTTTTAGAAATCTGTTTCATTTGAGCCAATGACTATTCATGATTCCATATTGAATCAATTCCATACCGGTTCGAAATTTAATCAGAGGAATGTTATGGTAAAACTTCGTTTGAAACGATGTGGTAGAAAGCAACGTGCGACTTGAAGGACATGATTCGTTGTGGATTCTTACATCCACCATTTTCTATAGGAATGAAGATGCTCTTGAATCGACATAGTTTGTTCTGTTCTTGCTAGGAACCTAATTTGTGTTAGGTTGGTAAATAGGAATAGTACATAATGGAGCTCGAACAAAAAGTATTGATTCATTTATCGGGGGGAAGAATCTAGGGTTAGTAACAATTAATAAGTTAGACCAACTTTGTAAATATATCCTCAATATTGAAATCGAAGGGTTAAAATTCGAACAAGTTTGAAATAAAATAAAAAAGTCAAATTTGTCGAAATTGGTAAAACTTTTTCGATGAAAATGAAAAGTGTATTATATTACAAGGGAATTAATCTTTCGTATTATTCATAGAAAGAAATAACAAAAAACAAAAGGTATGTTGCTGCCATTTTGAAAAGGAATAAGGATCACCGAAGTAATGTCTAAACCTAATGATTTTACAAAGTAAAGAGAAAGGATTCCGGAACAAGGAAACACTATTTTCAATTGTCTCAATAATTTTCTTTAATTTTATTATAATGAAGAAGAAAAATAGATTCGAGACGAGACAAACAAAAGAGGTTAGAGACGACTCAAGAAATGTCTAAAGAGTTACCTTCGCACTTTTTCAGAATTGCCCAACTTGAGTTATGAGTACGAATGATATTTCTTTTTTTCTGTATCTGTAAGTAAGAACAAAAAACGACTCAAATTATAGTCGACTTCATGATTTTATGGATCTATTTGCCATTATATACAGAATATACAGAAATATTAGAATCATTTTTTCTCGAGCCGTATGAGGAGAAAGCCTCCTATACGTTTCTAGGGGGGGGGGGGTATTATTTATCTACATCTATCCCAATGAGCGATCTATCGAATCGTTGCAATTGATGTTCGATCCCGAAGAGAAGGAAGAGATCTTCAAAAAGTGGGTTTTTACGATCCGATACAGAATCAAACTTATTTAAATGTTCCTGCCATTCGTTATTTCCTTGAAAAAGGTGCTCAACCTACAGGAACTGTTCATGATATTTTAAGGAAGGCAGAATTATTTTCAAGTTAAAGAAAGACCTTCATAAAGAAAAAAAACAAAATTTCTTTTAATAATAATAAATAAACAAGAAAAGGTAACTAGTATCTATTTTGGGCAATTAGTTACTCAAAATTTGCTCTTTTCTTGTTGTATTCATACTTTTTCTCTACCTTTTCCTTATTTTTTTTTTTCATCTAAATTTCTTATTTATGTTGTGCCAATCCAACACGAATTCTTATTTGATTTACTTAATACTTAAATACAATAATTAATTAATTATTAATTTAATTGAATTTGTTTTCCATTCATATTGACAATGTTGTATCGAACAAATATAATTCGATCGTAGATAAGCGGATCCGTTTATTCCGACCCCTAATTGGTTTTTCCTTTACTTCGGTCAAATGATGGGTTTGCCGGATTTACTATTATACATATACAAGATGTATTTTCTTAACGAAAATCAAAAATTTTGAGAAAATGGGCGGTCTGTAAATTTTGATATTTCTATTGGGAATCCGTTGTTTTTTATTTTTTAATCCGATCCATTCATTTTGCTATTTTGGTGTTTAGAATTGATCATAAAATCTTTCCTTTCTATTTCTTGTTAGTTCAATGTTTTGACGTAGTTGTACAGTGCAATTCAATTGATTTTTTTTATTTCGATCGTATCTACAAATCATATTTATCTGGGTTGCTAACTCAACGGTAGAGTACTCGGCTTTTAAGCGCGACTATGATCTTTTACACATTTGGATGAAGTAACGAATTCGTCCAGACTATTGGTAGAGTCTATAAAACCGCGACTGATCCTGAAAGGTAATGGATGGAAAAAACAGCATGTCGTAATAATAAGAAGAAAATGGAATTTCTTAATTTCTTATTAGATTCCTATTTTTTTTTAGTAGAATTTGGAGTCGATCCTTACCAGATCAGTCCAAAATTTTGTTTTTATTTTAGGAGGAAGACAAAAAAAATTCACATTTACGGTTGGGTTTAGTGAATAAATGGATAGAGCCCTACGGCTCCAATTCTGGTAAAAAAAAGCAACGAGCTTCTATTCTTTATTTGAATAATTACCCGATCTAATTAGACGTTAAAAAAAATTAGTGCCTGATGCGGGAAAAGGTTCTCCTGTGAGTGGTCCTTTGATTCTTTTTTTTTTTTTTATTTTTTAAAAAATCCTAACTATTCTCTATTATAGATTGGAAACGAATGTGTAGAAGAAACAGTATACTGACAAAAAGAATTTGTTCCAAAGTCAAAAGAGCGATCGGGTTGCAAAAATAAAAGATTTTTTAACCTCTAGTAATTATAACGAGGATAAACCCATTAGATAGAAGGGGATAGGAAAAAGATCTGTTGATTGGACTTTCTGTTTCCGGGGTATATATATTTTTTTATACATAATACATACCTTGTTCTGACCATATTGCACTATGTATAATTTGATAACCCAAGAAATGCCTACTGTTTTTGTTTCAAGTAGAAAAAATGTAAGTCAATGGAAGAATTACAAGGATATTTAGAAAAGGATAGATCTCGGCAACAACACTTCCTATATCCGCTACTCTTTCAGGAATATATTTATGCACTTGCTCATAATCATGGGTTAAATGGTTCGATTTTTTACGAACCTGTGGAAGTTTTTGGTTATGACAATAAATCTAGTTTAGTACTTGTAAAACGTTTAATTACTCGAATCTATCAACAGAATTTTTTGATTTCTTTGGTTAATGATTCTAATCAAAATCGATTCGTTGGATACAACCACAATAATTTTTTTTTTTCTCATTTTCATTCTCAAATGATATCAGAAAGTTTTGCAATTATTGTAGAAATTCCATTCTCGTTGCGATTAGTATCTTATTTCGAAGAAAAAGAAATACCAAAATATCATAATTTACGATCAATTCATTCAATTTTTCCCTTTTTAGAGGACAAATTATCACATTTAAATTATGTCTCAGATATACTAATACCTCATCCCATACATATGGAAATCTTGGTTCAAATTCTTCAATGTTGGATTCAAGATGTTCCTTTTTTACATTTATTGCGGTTCTTTCTTCACGAATATCATAATTTGAATAGTCTTTTCATTACTCAGAAGAAATCTATTTACGTTTTTTCAAAAGAAAATAAAAGATTATTTCGGTTCCTATACAATTCTTATGTATTTGAATGGGAATTTTTCTTAGTTTTTATTCGTAAACAATCTTCTTATTTAC